CCATTCCCATAAGAATGAATACTATGATTCGCATTTCGAACAGGCATGAATACAGCCTCTATAGGAAAACTACCGTCTTTCGCGTTATTTGGTGTTTTCATACGATATCCGCGATGCCTCTCGACTTGTAATTCAATACAAAAATCAATGGGTTCCGTTAGGCTAGCTATATGCTGTGTAGTATCAACCATTTCTACAGAAGGTGGTGAGATGATGTCTTGAGCAGTTACGTATCCCGGACCCTTAACACAAATAGATGCGTTGCGAGTTCCATACAGATTACTTCTCAATACAATTTCTTTCAAATTCATTAAAATTTCATGTACGGATTCTTCAATTCCTGCTATGTTAGAATATTCATGTGGTATCTTCTCAGATTTTGCACGTGTGATACAGGTTCCTTCCATTTCTCCAAGCAAAGATCTTCGCATCGCGATGCCTATCGTATCCCCTTGACCTCTCATAAGCGGAAACAAGATAAAACGGGCATAATTAAGACGCTTGCTGTCTGCTCTTGATTCAACACACTTCCACTGTAGTGGCCGAATTGCTATTTCCTCTCGAAGCATAGTACTATTATTTGATCGTTGAATCATTTATTTTTCTTGAACTTAAAATGGGTTCAATTCTTATTTCTACACCCGTCTTTTTCTCGGAGGTCTACATCCATTATGTGGTAGAGGGGTTACGTCCCGTATCAAACTTACGCGTATACCACTTCTACAAATGGCTCGTAATGCTGCATCTCTTCCGGGACCAGGACCCTTTATCATGACTTCTGCTCGTTGCATACCCTGATCGACTACTGTACGAAGGGCATTTCCCGCTGCAGTTTGGGCAGCAAATGGTGTTGCTTTTCTTGCGGTTCTGAATCCACAAGTACCGGCGGAGGCCCAAGAAACCACCTGACCCCGTACATCTGTAACCGTTACTATGGTATTATTCAAACCGGCTTGAACATGAATAACCCCCTTTGGGATTCTACGCCCACTCTTACGTGAACTAAAACGGCCGCCCCTGCGTGAGCTGAGATGTCCTTTCCTACGTGAACCAACTCTTGGTCTTATTATAATAGGTTTTGCCATATTTTGTCATCTCATAAATGGGAGTCAGAGATATATGGATATATCCATTTCATGTTAAAACAGATAATTTGGACATTTAGAGAGCCTCTATTGTCGATTTTTAGTTTAGATTCGAAGGATTATCCTTGTCTCTGTTTATGTCTCGGGTTGGAACAAATTACTATAATTCGTCCCCGCCTACGGATCAGTCGACATCTTTGACAAATTTTACGAACGGAGGCCCTTATTTTCATATTTGTAATTCCTTAATTTTTAATCTACTCCTTGGAAGAAAATAAGTCTCTTGCAATTTGGAGATATGAGTCCCCACGAAAGTAGTGTGAGTGTTGAAAAAGTCACCTAGTTATTTGAATCTTTGTTGTTGAGGCGATAAATGATACGCCCCTTGGTTGAATCGTAACGACTTACTTCGATTTTTACTCTATCTCCTGGTAGTATCCGTATAAAACTACATCGGATCTTTCCTGAAATATACCCTAGAATCAGATCTTCATTATCTAAACGAACCCGGAACATGCCATTGGGCAGTGATTCCGTAATTAAACCTTCATAAACCCATTTTTGTTCTTTCATTCGAGGTAATCCCTTTGAAGTATCAATTCATGGAAGAAGAGTGATATTTGTATGCTTTTTTTTGTCACAAATAGGAATAGGAAGTTACCGACCCAATTCGGATACCAGAAAGATCACCATATATAACACAAAATTTCTCCCCCGATTCTTTCTAGTCGAGCCTCTCGATCTGTCATTATGCCTCGAGAAGTAGAAAGAATTACAAGACCCATTCCTCCTAAAATCTTAGGGATTTGTTGATAGTTAGAATAGATTCGTACACCGGGTCGGCTGATACGTTTTAAAATAGTTCGAGATGGCCCTTTTCTATACCTTCTTCTATATCGTAGGGTTGAAACTAAGAAATTTGTGTTCCTTTCTCGGTGTTTCCTCACGTTTTCGATAAAGCCTTCTCGTAGAAGTATTTTCACAATGTTTTCGGTGATATTAGTAGATGCTATTCGAACCAGTTCTTTGTTATCCATCTCTGCGTTTCGGATAGAAGTTATTATGTCGCCAATAGTGTCCCTACCCATGATGAGCTATAATTATTGGTGCCTTCGAGTTTTTTTCAACATGCTCTTTTTTTCGTTATCAATTGTTACTATTAAGGGATATACGTGAGACACAATCTACTAATTCATTGAATTGAATCTATTTCAGAGACACTCAAACTATCGCGGTCTCGTCTATGAGTCTTTATAATACCTCAGGGGCTAATGAGACTATTTTAGTAAAATTCAACTGTCTCAATTCCCAAGCGATTGCACCAAAGACTCGAGTTCCTTTTGGATTGCCTTTTTGATCAATGACAACTGCAGCATTGTCATCATATCGTATTATCATCCCATTGTCACGTTTGAGTTCTTTACATGTACGTACAACTACAGCTCTGATCACTTCTGATTTTTCTAGAGGCATATGAGGCACTGCTTCTTTGATTACAGCAACAATAATGTCACCAATATGCGCATATTGGCGATTACTAGCTCCTATGATTCGAATACACATCAATTTGCGAGCTCCGCTGTTGTCCGCTACATTTAAATAGGTCTGAGATTGAATCATAGCTTTTTTTGATCTTTTCTTTCAATCCAAAGAAAGGGCAAAAGAAAAAAGAAATATTGTTTGGCCAGAAAAAAACCAACCGCAGGTTGGTTTTCATCAGAAATACCCCTTTCCTTTGTTTGCCTATCCCTATTCGACAATAAGGAATTGAGTTCGTATAGGCATTTTGGACGCAGCTATTGAAATAGCTTCTCTGGCTACTTTTTCTGATACCCCAACCATTTCATAAAGTATTCGACCCGGTTTCACAACAGATACCCAATATTCAGGCGATCCTTTCCCCGAACCCATACGTGTTTCCGTTGGTCTTATTGTAACGGGTTTGTCTGGAAATATGCGTACCCATACTTTTCCACCACGACGCGCATACCGTGTCATTGCTCGTCGTCCTGCTTCTATTTGTCTAGATGTGATCCAAGCCGGCTCAAGTGCCTGAAGAGCGTATCTACCGAAACAAATCCGGTTGCCTCGATAAGAAACGCCACGCATTCTTCCTCTATGTTGTTTACGGAATCTGGTTCTTTTGGGGTTATAGTTGATGGTTGTTTCACAATTCCATCTCTACTGCAGAACTGGACATGAGAGTTTCTTCTCATCCAGCTCCTCGCGAATGAAACGATTCAATAATAGTCGAGATAGGTATTCAATGAATAATACATTGAATCATACGATTTTTTTTTTTTAGATCTAAGATTGTATACACGAATAGACGTATAGATATTTCTATACATCTAGAATCGAATTTCATTTAGAATTTTTTTTGCTATAATAGATAACCAATCTTGATTTGGACTTTTAGTGAATATCCAAAAACGTCGTAAGGATTTCGCGGGCGAATATTGACTCTTTCAAGATCTGGTTCATCCGAAGGGTCAGTCCATGACCTCTCAGAATAACTGAATTGGTTTCTGGTGCGTTCCGCCATCCTACCCAATGAATTCTTAGAATTCGTTTTCAATAGAATCTTCTGCAGTCACAGGTTCCGTCGTTCCCATCACTTCTTGCTGAATGGCTAGGCCGAATTTTCTGCAATGGAGCTCGTAATTGAATTTGTTGTTCCTGAGTCAATTTCCTCAGCCTTTAATTGACTTGATGCTCTTTTTTTGTTTTAGGTTCTTCCTAAGTATTGATGCTTTATTACACTGCCTTTTCTGAGATGATTTATAGACCATACATATTGGAATCATATATCATGGATATTCTAGTTCTCTCTTTCTATCAACCCTCCATTTACCCGATCCTTTTCTTTTCTGTCACAATCTATAATCAGATTGATTTTTTTTATGTAAAAAGATTTCAGTTGCTACAACTTTCTGATCAATCGATCATAGAGTGACTGATTCTTTGGATCCAGATAATACGAAGCAATGAGCTGGTTATTAGTTTTATAGTTATGAGTTCTATAGTTATGAGTTCTATCGTTACTAGCTCCTACTCCTATTCTGGTAAGGAAATAACTGACGAGTCACACACTAAGCATAGCAATTATATCAAAGGATCAATCCAATTTTTACTCAATCCTATAGAATAGAATTGAATAAAAAGAAAAAAGAATTGCGCCTTTTTGATTGAACGAAAAGGGATGAAAGAGTTTGTCATTTTGTGTTCCATCTTGGATAGAAGGGAAATCAAAAGAAAGAATCCTTATTTCTCGCCCGCAAATATCCAAATTTTGATGCCTAATACCCCATAAACCATTCGAACTGTATATGAACAATAATCGATTTTAGCTCGAATGGTTTGTAGCGGAACCCTTCCTTCTCTGATCCATTCGACACGTGCTATTTCTTTTCCTTCGATACGGCCTGCAATTTGTACTTGAATTCCTTTTGTATTCCCTGGGGCAATGGATTTTTCAATCGCGGTTTTCATTACCTTTCGAAATGCAACTCTTTCTTTTAATTGGTTGGCTATGTATTCTGCAACAATAGTAGGCTGTCCATAGGGCTGTGTAATTATTGTGATAGCAATGTTGAGTTTATGGTTCACAGAATGAAACCCTTTTTCTACATTGGTCTTTAATTCTTTGATTCTTTGTGGTTTCCCCTTTCTTAAAAATTTTGGCAAGCCTGGGAAGCTCGTATAGATTACGACCTTTATCACATCGCTACTTTTTTGAATCTCTATACGTGAAATGAGTGTCTCATCGGAAGGTATGTATTGTTTTACATTTTTCTTTATACAATCACGTACAAAATTCTTTATACAATCACGTATTTTTTTATCTTCCTGAAGACCTTTGGAGTAATTTTTGGGTTCTGCAAACCAAAGGGAATGATGTCTTTGGGTTGTACCAAGTCTCAAACCAAGTGGATTTATTTTTTGTCCCATACACCCTCACTCTCCCTATTAGCCCAGTTCAATTTCAATTGGTCCCGATCTATCATATAGAAATACCTCTCTCTTATATCTGTATATTTAGTATATATATATCTGTCCATCTTGTTTTATCCATATTTGATCTTTCGATATATCTTTCAATACAATAGTTATATGACAGGTGGTTCTTTTTATGGGATAACTATGTCCTCGGGCTCGAGGTTTTAACTTTTTCCTGATAGTACCCCTGTTGACTTCGGCTTTACTAATGATTAAATCTGTTTTCTTTAACCCCATATTGTGACTCGCATTCGCTGCCGCAGAATAAACCAATTTTAAAATAGGGGAACATGCTCGATAAGGCATGAGTGCTAATATCATAAGTGTTTCGTTGTAGGAACGTCCACGAATCTGATCAATGACTCTTCGCGCTTTGTGAGCAGACAGACAGATATGTTGACCTAAAGCGTATACTTCTCTACTGTTGTTCTTGTTTCTCATCAGGTTTACCTCCCACGAATGAACGATGAGCACTTAATATCTACTTTATTAATTCAGATTAACGACGAGATTTATTATCGTTTCTCGTATGTTCTCGGAAATTAAGAGTAGGTGCAAATTCTCCCAATTTTTGACCTACCATACGCTCTGTTATATAAACAGGCAAATGCTCTTTTCCATTATGAATGGCGATTGTATGTCCGATCATTGTGGGTATAATGGTAGATGCCCGGGACCAAGTTATTATTATTTCTTTTTCCCCCTTGCTGTTGAGTTTCTCAATTTTTACTAATAAATGATTCGCAACAAAAGGATTTTTTTTTTTTGAACGTGGCACAGCTACTTACTCCTATCTTTTTTCTTTTGTAAAGACGAAGAAACATATTCGATGTTCAAGATTTTCCTATTTAGTACGTCGACGAAGAATGAAACGATCGCTATATTTATTCTGTTTTCTACTTCTTCTTCCAAGTGCCGGATAACCCCAAGGGGTTGTGGGGTGTTTTCTACCAATGGGGGCCCTTCCTTCGCCACCCCCATGGGGATGGTCTACAGGGTTCATAACCACTCCTCTGACTACAGGACGCTTACCTAGCCAACGCTTAGATCCGGCGCTACGCAGCAAACTTTTCTGGCTCACCCCAACATTACCTACTTGTCCGACTGTTGCTGAGCAGTTTTTGGAGATCAAACGGACCTCCCCGGATGGTAATCTTAATGTGGCCGATTTACCTTCTTTTGCAATCAGTTTTGCTACAGTCCCCGCTGCTCTAGCTAACTGTCCACCTTTTCCAAGTGTGATTTCTATGTTATGTATGGCTGTGCCTAAGGGCATATGGGTTGAAGTAGATTCGTCTTTTTGATCAATCAAAACCTCTTCCCAAACTGTACAAGCTTCTTTCCAAAGCATACGGCTTTCTGAATGTATAGGAGGATATCTATACGGATGGATCCTATCGGAATCGTATGATGAAGTATCACATGAATGGATAGATAGACATCCAACCAAATATGCCGAATCACTCATGTGATGATAGTCTACATTCTCGGTCTCTCCGTTCCGTCATCTGGCTTATGTTCTTCAGGTAGCATTCAGACCGAATGACTCTATGAAATTACGTCGATACTTCCAAATATTAGGGGTAACGTAGGAGACATCTCTCTTTTTCCCCGGGGGGTAGAATTATCACTGCTTAGCTTTCAATTCGCCTCTGACCATCAAATGAAATGTGCATAATCTCTCTTCTTCTCTTTGAAACTAAAGGGCGTTTCTGGTTCTGTCGGTGCTTCAAACAATTTTGTCTTCTCCATATTACCATATCTCTAGAGTCAATAATTTTATATGAGGAACTACTGAACTCAATCACTTGCTGCCGTTACTCTTCAGTTTTCTGTTGAGGTCTATTCCGTAGAGGCATTCACATAGGATCCGTGATCGATTTCTAGGTTTCGTCGTAAACCTGATTGGTTACTTCCAATTACGTAAATCCATGGTGCAAACCGCACTCAAAGGTAGGGCATTTCCCATTGAGATAGGAACTTCTGTACCCGAACCAATGGTATCTCCAATTCTCGCCCCTCTGGGATGTAAAATATAGTTCTTCTCACCATCCCGATAGTGTATGAGACAAATGTGTGCATTTCGATTAGGGTCGTATTCTATGGTTACGATTCTCCCAGATATGTCTTTTTCATTCCGTCTAAAATCGATTTGACGGTATAGACGCTTATGCCCTCCCCCTCTATGCCTTGCGGTAATGATTCCTCTGGCATTCCGCCCTTTCCCACAATGACGCTGTCCAGAGATCAAATTTTTTCGTGGATTGGATTTCACTCGACTGTCTGCGGCCCCATTGCGTGTGCTCGGGGTAGAAGTTTTGTATAAATGGATCGCCGTGTTATTCAGTATTTTGATTGAAGCTCTTTTCTTTCTATCGAAAGGGGTGGAATAGAATAACCCGGTTGAAGCGTAATGATCATACGTCTGTAATGCATTGTATGTCCCCTAATAGGTCCCATTCTTCGACCCTTTCCCGGAAGCCGATGACTATTCATAGCTATTACCTTAACCCCAAAGAAGAGTTCGACCCAATGCTTGATTTCTGTCCTAGTTGATCCTGATTCGACATTAGAAGTATATTGATTCTTCCCCACCAATAGCCTAACACTTTTTTCGGTAAATACTGCATATTTGATTCCATCCATAAATCCACTTTCTTTCCTATGAGTTCCAGTATTGATAAGAATTCGAGTTCTTACTGTTCATATGTTATAGTATGAATATACTACACCAATTCGTTCTCTATTAAGATTTGAATTCAAATCTACAGAATCGAACGAATCTCATAGAGAACTCTATCGAAATCGAACGCTATCGAAATCGAAGATCGAAAGAATTCTGAAAACAAAAAAAAACCCCATATATATCTATATAATAGACATATAAAGTAAGATCGATTTCTCTGATGATGATGAAGCCAGTTCCAATAGACTGAACTTATGAAACGCTCCCATCCCATTGGTGTGCATCCAGTAGGAATTGAACCTACGAATTCGCCAATTATGAGTTGGGCGCTTTAACCATTCAGCCATGGATGCTTGGATCATCATACATCGTGAATCAATCATTTCCAACCATAACCATAACCATGCCAACAAAACCGCAGAGAGACTATGAAGTCCAATTATGGATCTTCGAATTGAGAGAGATACTGAGAGAAATCAAGACTTTTGGCTATTCGTATTTGTTAGATTCATGGACCCAATTCGATTTCGTGGAATCTTTTACTTACCTTTTTTTCCACCAAGAACGTTTTCTGAAACTTTTTGACCCCCGAATTTGGAGTCTCCTCCTTTCGGGTTCACCAAGCAACCGATCTTTCACGAGCAAAGTTGTAGTACTGGTTAAGGGTGTAGTACTGATTCTAGTAGCGGTCCTTATATCTCGTATGCACCATCAAACTATGGTCGAAAGAAAAAATCTCTATTTGAGGGGGCTTCTTCCTCTACCTATGAATTCCATTGGACCTAGAAATGATACATTGTTTCGTTCTTCCCATAGGTTGGTTGTTTCGCTCCTGTATCTTCCAAAAGGGAAAAAGATCTCTGAGGGTGGTTTCATGGATCCGAAAGGGAGTCCTTGGGTTCTCCCAATAACTCAAAAGTGTATCATGCCTGAATCTAACTGGGGTTCGCGGTGGTGGAGGAACTGGATCGGAAAAAATAGGGATTCTAGTTGTAAGATATCGAAAGAAACCCTAGCTGGAATTGAGATCTCATTCAAAGAGAAAGATATCCAATATCTGGAGTTTCTTTTTGTATCCTATACGACGGATGATCCGATCGCGCTCGGCAGGGACCACGATTGGGAATGGTTTGATGGCCTTTCTTCGAGGAAGAAGCGAAACAGAATCAACTTGAATTCGGGACAGCGATTCGAAATCTTAGTGAAACACTGGATTTGTTATCTCATGCCTGCTTTTCGTGAAAAAAGACCAATGGAAGGGAAGGGTTTCTTCAAACAACAGGGATCAGATTTTTTGAGGAAGGTATCGAGAGAGAATTGGATTTGGTTAGACAATGTGTGGTTGGTAAACAAGGATCGGTTTTTTAGCAAGGTACGGAATGTCTCGTCAAATATTCACTCTGATTCCACAAGATCTAGTTTCGTTCAAGGAACGGATTCTAGCCAATTGAAAGGATCTTCTGATCAATCCAGAAATGCTTTCGATTCCATTAGGAATGAGGATTCGGAATCTCACACATTGATCAATCAAAGAGAGATTCAACAACTCAAAGAAAGATCGATTCTTTTGGATTGGGATCCTTCCTTTCTTCAAACGGAAGGAACCGAGATAGAATCAGACCGATTCCCGAACAGCCTTTCTGAAGATTCCTCAATGTCCCGGCTATTCGCGGAACGTGAGACGCAGATGATTCGTCATCTGCTTCCGGAAAAAATCGAAGAATTTCTTGGGAATCCTACAAGATCAATTCGTTCTTTTTTCTCTGACAGATGGTCAGAACTTCATCTGGGTTCGAATCCTACTGAGAGGTCCGATCCTAAATTGTTGAAGAAACAACACGATGTTTCTTTTGTCCCTTCCAGGCGATCGGAAACGAAAGAAATAGTGGATCTCTTCAAGATAATTCCGTATTTACAAAAGACCATCTCAATTCATCCTATTTCATCAGATCCGGGATGTGATAGGGTTCCGAAGGATGAATCGGATCTGGACAGTTCCAATAAGATTTCATTCTTGACCCAAAATCCATTTTTGGATTTCTTTCATCTATTCCATGACCGGAACAGGGTGGGGTACACGTTACACCACGATTTTGAATCCGAAGAGAGATTTTCAAAAATGGCAGATCTACTCATTCTATCAATCACCGAGCCGGATCTAGTGTATGATTATGATAGGGTATTTTTTCCCTTTTCTGAGGGATTCCACTCCGGGGATGAATCGAAAAAGAAATCTTTATTGGTTGTACCTCCTATTTTTTCTGAAGATCCAAAACCAAAAAGAGTGGTATTTGCTAGCAACAACATAATGGAGGCATTCAATCCATATAGATTGATCCGAAATCTGATTCAAATCCCATATAGCACCTATGGGTACATAAGAAATGTATCAAATCGATCCGATCGCAACTTCGAATATGGAATGAAAGGGGATCCAATAGGAAGTAAGACTCTGAATCATAGAACTAGAATGAAATATACGATCAACCAGCATCTCTCGAATTTGAAAAAGAGTCAGAAGAAAGGGTCCGACCCTCTTAGTTCTCGAACCGAGAGATCCATGAATCGGGATCCTAATGCATATAGATACAAATGGACCCAAAATTTCCAGGAACATTTGGAACATTTCATTTCTGAGGCGACGAGGCGTTTTCAATTTCAAGTAGTGTTCGATCGATATCATCATCATCGAGATCGATTCCGTATTCATCGATCTCGATATCGATTCCGTATTCATCTGAATCGATTAGGTATTCATCGATCTCGATTCCGTATTCATCTGAATCGATTCCGTATTCATCTGAATCGATTCCGTATTTCTCTGAATCGAGATCGCTTCTGTATTCATCTGAATCGCTTCCGTATTTCTCTGAATAGCTTCCGTATTCATCTGAATCGCTTCCGTATTCATCTGAATCGCTTCCGTATTCATCTGAATCGATTCTGTAGTCATCTGAATCGATTCCTTATGAATCCGACTCAATATTTGATTGATTTGGGCGAGTTTATGACGAAACTGTCGAAGTCACATACCTTTTTGACGAAGTCACCTCGTTTCCTTTTGTCGAAGGCATTCTTATTTTTATCGAATTCACTTCCCTTTTGGTCGAAGTCACTTCTCTTTTTTTTGTCGAAGTCACTTCTCTTTTTGTCGAAGTCACTTCCCTTTTTCTTTGTGAGTATCGGAAGTTCCCCCATTCCTGGGTCTGAGATCCCCATCTATATCTATGAATTGAAAGGGCCGAATGATCCACTCTGCAATCCGTTGTTAGAATCAATAGGTGTTCAAATCGTTCCTTTTAATAAACGGAAACCGTTCTTATTGGATGATCATGATTCTTCCAAAAAATCGAAATTCTTGATCAATGGAGGCACAATATCACCATTTTTGTTCAATAAGACAAAATGGATGATTGACTCATTTCCTACTAGAAAGAATTGCAGGAACGATTTTGATAACACGGATTCCTATTTCTCAATGACATCCCACGATCGAGACAATTGGCTGAATCCCGTGAAACCATTTCATCGAAGTTCATTGATATCTTCTTTTTTGAAAGCAAATCGACTTCGATTCTTGAATAATCCACATCACTTCTGGTTCTATTGTAACAAAAGATTCCCTTTTTATGTGGAAAAGGCCCTTCGCAAGAATTCGGATCTTACGTATGGACAATTCCTCAATATCTTGTTCATTCGCAACAAAAGATTTTCTTTGTGCGTCGGTAAAAAAAAACATGTTTTGGGGGAGCGAGATACGATTTCCCCAATCGAGTCACAGGTATCTAAGATATTCCTACCTAAGGATTTGCCACAAAGTGGTGACGAAACGTATAACTTGTACAAATCTTTCCATTTTCCAATGCGATCCGATCCATTCGTTGGTAGAGCTATTTATTCGATCGCAGACATTTCTGGAACACCTCTAACAGAGGGACAAATAGTCCATTTTGAAAGAACGGATTGTCCACCTCTTTCAGATATGAATCTATCTGATTCCGAAGGGAAGCAATATCTCAATTTCAATTCAAACATGAGTTTGATTCACACTTCATGTGCTGAGAAATCCAAAAAGAGGAAAAAACGGAGTCTTAGGTTTAAGAAACGGGAGATGGATAGAACCCTTCAACGAGAGCGTGCTTTTTCAAATCTCTCAAAATGGAATCTGTTCCAACCATATATACCGTGGTTCTTTACTTTGACAGGGTTCAAATATCTAAAATTCGCCCTTTTAGATCCTTTTTCAAACCTATTGAGCAGTCACATATCTATTTTTCAGGATATTCTGGAGACATCATGGTGGATTCTTCAGACAAAATTGTGGTGGATTCTTTCAAACTGGAATCTCAGTGAGATTTCGAGTCATTGTTTACAGACTCTTCTTCTGTCCGCAGAACTGATTCATCGAAATAATGAGTCACCCCTATGGCTGAGATCATCAAATGCTCGGGAGTTCCTCATCCTTTTCCTTCTTCTTGTTGCTGGATATCTCATTGGTACACATCTTCTCTTTGTTTCCCGAGCCTCTAGTGAGTTACAGACGGATTTCAAAAAGATCAAATCTTTGATGATTCCATCATACATGATTGAGTTGCAAAAACTTCTGGATAGGTATCCTCCATCTGAGCGGAATTCTTTCTGGTTAAAGAATCTCTTTCTAGTTGCTCTGGAACAATTAATCTATTTTCTAGAAGCAATATGGGGTTCTGCTTTTAACATGCTATTGGGTGGCGGTCCCGCTTATGGGTTCAAATCCATAGGTTCTACGAAGAAATTTTGGAATAGCAATCTCATGGGTATCATGGATTTCCTAAGGATCATACCAAATCCTATCAATCGAATCACTTTTTCGAGAAATACGAGACATCTAAGTCGTACAAGTAAAGAGATCTATTCATTGATAAGAAAAAACGTGAACGTTGAGTGGATTGATTATCAAAAGAAACTAGAATCCTGGGTCGCGACCAGTGATGTGGTTGAGGATGAAGAAAGAGAATTCTTGGTTCAGTTGTCCACCTTAACGATAGAAAAAAGGATGGATCAAATGCTATTGAGTCTGACTCATAGTGATGGTTTATCAAAGAATGACTCTAGTTATCAAATGGTTGAACAACAGGGATCAATTTACTTACGATACGTAGTTGACATTCATCAAAAGGATCTAATGAATTATGAGTTCAATAGATCCTGTTTAGCAGAAAGACGGATATTCCTTGCTCATTTTCAGACAATCACTTATTCACAAACCTCGTGTGGGGCTACTCGTTTTCATTTCCCATCTCATGGAAAACCCTTTTCGCTCCGCTTAGCCCTATCCCCCTCTAGGGGTATTTTAGTGATAGGTTCGATAGGAACTGGACGATCCTATTTGGTCAAATCCCTCGCGACAAACTCCTATGTTCCTTTCATTACGGTAGTTCCGAACAAGTTCCTGGATGACAATTACATTCCTTATCAGTATCAGTTCGATCCTTATGATAGTGAGTCTGAGGATCTTGCTAATGAGTATGACGATCTTTATGAGAACTATGTTGAGAGTCTTGATATGCTGGATGTTGATGAGAGTGACGATAGCGATAGCGATGATGACCTTGATATCGATGATATAGAGCTGCTAAATGCACGACCTGAGGATAGACTACTACTAAATCCAGTGACTATCCGCATTCCATTCGAAATAGCAAAAGCAATGTCCCCTTGCATACTTTGGATTCCAAACATTCATGATCTGTCTGTGCGTTCGTCGAATAGCTTATCCCTCGGTCTATTAGTGAACTCTCTCTCCAGGGATTGTGAAAGATGCTCCACTAGCAATATCCTTGTTATTGCTTCGACTCATATTCCCCAAAAAGTGGATCCCGCTCTAATAGCTCCGAATAAATTAAATACATGCCTTAAGCTACGAAGGCTTCTTATTCCACAACAACGAAAGCAGTTTTTCACTCTTTCATATACTAGGGGATTTCACTTGGAAAAGAAACTGTCCCATCCTAATGGATTCGGGTCCATAACCATGGGTTCCAGTGTACGAGATCTTGTAGCACTTACGAATGAGGCCCTATCCATTAGTATTGCACAGAAGAAATCCATTATAGACACTCATACAATTCGATCTGCTCTTCATAGACAAACTTGGAATTTTCGAGCCAAGGTAAGACCGGTTCAGGATCATGGGATCCTTTTCTATCAGATCGGAAGGGCCATTGCACAAAATGTACTTCTAAGGAATGGCCCCATAGATCCTATATCTATCTATCTGAAGAAGAGATTCCCTAAGGCAGGGGGTTCTTATTTGTACAATTGGTACTTCGAGCTTGCAACGAGCATGAAGAGATTAACGATACTTCTTTATCTTTTGAGTTGTTCTGCCGGATCGGTCGCTCATGATCTTTGGTCGCTACCCGGACCCGATGAAAAAAATGGGATAACTTCTGATTTGGTTGAGACTGATTCTGCTCTAGTTCGTGGCCTATTAGAAGTATTCGAAGGAGAAGGCACTCTGGTGGGATCCTCTCGGACAGAAAAAGATGGCAGTCAGTTTGCTAATGATCGAGTGACATTGCTTCTTCGGTCTGAACGAAGGAATCCCTTAGATATGATGAAAAATGGATTTTGTTCTAGCGTTGATCAGAAATTTCTCTATGAAAAAGACGAATCGGAGTTTGAATTGGAAGACGGGGTTCCATTTGGCGAAGGCAACCTCGACCTGCAACAGATAGAGGAGGATTTCTTCAATGACATAGTTTGGGCTCCTAGAATATGGTACCCCGATCTATTTGGTTGGATCGAAAGTCCCAATGAATTGGGATTTCCCTATTGGGCCAGGTCATTTTTGGGCACGCGGATCATTTCTGATCAAGAGAATGATTCGGAGTTCTTGCAGAGTGGAACCATGCAGTACCAGACACGAGATCGATTTTTCAAAGAACAAGGCTTTTATCAAAGCCAATTTCTTTGGGACCCTGCGAATCCATTCTGTTTCGATGCGCCTGTGTTTTCACGTCGAGAATTCTTTGCAGATCAAGAGATGTCAAAGGGGCTTCTTACTTCCCTAACAAAATCGCTGTCTAAAAGCTGGTTCATCAAGAATACGCAAGAAAATAACTTCGAATTGTTGATTCATCGCCAGAGATGTCAGAGAACCAATAGTTCATTATCTAATGGGTCTTTCCGTTCTAATACTCCATCCGAGAGTTATCAGTATTTATCAAATCTGTTCCTATCTAACGG